CTCCCGTGCTTCCAGACATGCTGAGCTCCACAAATTCTTGTACATTCAAAAAGGGGAATCGATTCCGCGAAAGATGGATCGGATCAGTAATATAGAAAACTACTGATATCTCATCTTTGTGAGATCGTCAATTTTGTACCGAGGGTGTATTTAGAGTATATCGAATCAGTATAGCTATCCTAACCCCGGCGCAGCAACGCAGTCTCAATCCGTACCAAAATGAAATGCTACATAATTCCGTTCTTCCCTTTTTGTTCCTTGTATATGCATACACCGTATGTTATGGAATAAATTAATACAATAGAAAATTCCTCAAATTACTTATAATATTTCACGATTTTCATTATAGGTTTCGTATAGAAAGTAAAGATCTTGAAAAAGTGTGAATCGATGGGTTCTAATAATTCATGTAAAGATATTATCATATTTACACAATTCAATTATAAATTATATGCGAAAAACACTTTTTATGGTTAAAGGTTTTTTGTTTGAATCCTTTCATTTCAAATACTTAGTTAGTCATACAATATACAATATCAATACAATATAATAAATAATAAATATATTATGATAGTATTTGATGAAAAAACAAAACAGAACATAGTTGGGTTGGAAAAATCAATATATATAATATTAACAATGCAACGACAGTTGCATTAGATTCAAAGAAAGGTTCTTTCTTGGCCGAACTACAATTACAAGGATGGAACTCCATGATATGGAAAGACAGAATGTATAAGCTAAAAAGATAATAAAAGTTGCTCGTCTTCGAATCGAATTGGACCCGAAATAAAATTAAAATATGAAAATAAAGTAAGGGTTTTATTTTTCGATGTATCGTGGGACACTTTTTTTCTACTACGTTACTCTATCTTTTTTAGTGTCATACAGAATGTATAATGACTGATGAATCAAGATGGAACTAAATTAATATTTTCTACTGTCAATTGGTTTTTATTACTGTCGTATCTGGGAAAAATTGTGAAACTTAGGTAAGTGTTTTATCAACATATGTAGTATAAAGAACATATCTAATTTAGCTCTTTCATGCCCACTATAACTAGTTATTTCGGTTTTCTACTGGCTGCTTCAACTATAACCCCAGCTCTATTGATTGGTTTGAACAAGATACGACTTATTTGAAAAATAAAAGAATGAACTATTTATAAAAATAAATATTTCTCTGAAATTCCAGGTATTCCATAGTTCCTTCCTGCGTCCGCGGGAATTGCCAATTCTCGGTTATTGAGATTCACGGACAATTCAGATTAATATTTAGGGATGGATCTTACCTCTTTTTTTATTCCCTCAAACAACAACAACAAATCGAAATGATTGAAGTTTTTTTATTTGGAATCGTTTTAGGTCTAATCCCTATTACTTTGGCAGGATTATTCGTAACTGCATATTTACAATACAGACGTGGTGATCAATTGGACCTGTAATTGAATAATATATATTTTTTTTTTTATTGACCTCCTCCTCTTTGCAGGAGGGTCAAATTCAAGTTTATTAAGTTATTTTATTGTATGTGATTCGACATTCGACATAACATAAACAGAATCACGCTCTGTAGGATTTGAACCTACGACATCGGGTTTTGGAGACCCACGTTCTACCGAACTGAACTAAGAGCGCTTTCTTATGACAGGGGATACAACTGTAAAGAAAAGGATTTTTTTTGTACCCAAAAATATCTTGATAGATATAGTTGATAGATATAGTATATCTATGCAAAAATGAAAGATTATATCCAATTTTAATCGAGATCGATTAATCTCCCGTTACTGCCCGTAGGAGAAGTAATAGGTAGGGATGACAGGATTTGAACCCGTGACATTTTGTACCCAAAACAAACGCGCTACCAAGCTGCGCTACATCCCTTTTCAAAATTTTTGTACAATGTCATTGTATAAAATCCTTGTTTTGTTTTCCACATTGTTATTTTATCCCTCATTTATATACAATGACAATATCATTTTTTTCCCATTTCTTCTTTTTTTTTCATATAATTCATATAATAATTTCGAATATAACTAAATATAACTATATAATAATAATATAAATAAAAATAATTTTATTTAGAATTTTACTTAATATATCTGATATATACATCAGAAACTTAACGTAAAAAAAAAATGAATCAATAATGCTCAGAAAGAAGAGGTCATCTTTTCTTTTTTAGGGACAAGAACGTCTACTGGTTCATTGTACATATCTATTTTACTTAGGAATTCTGCTAAAAATAAATAAAATACAAATGATCTTGAATTAGGTCATCTGACCATATAATATATGTCTATTTTTTACAATAAACAATAAAGAAGGAGGATTTTCAATGCAAGATATAAAAACATATCTCTCCACGGCGCCCGTGTTAGCTACTCTATGGTTTGGCTCTTTAGCGGGCCTATTGATAGAGATTAATCGTTTATTCCCAGACGCCTTGTCATTTCCCTTTTTTTCATTCTAGTTATTGATATGTGAAAAAATGAAAAAAAAAAAAATTAGAGATATTATTCTAAATGTATTGAATCTCAGTAAAAAGTGGATCTAAAACCGAATTTTTGAGAACATAAATGCAAATGCGGGTCTAGGGGAGGCTCCACGAAATCATAGCATAGAAAGAAGATACATAAATGAAATAATGGGATTAGGGTAGGAATAATTTATAGTTAGAAAAAAAAATTGTATTATTTAATTATTACTCTATTAAATTAATATTATATATATTATATATAAAAATAAAATATAAAATAAAAATATTTAATTTTAATAATATTTAATATATGAAATATGAATTAATATTAATTACAATGAAATCTTTAGAAATTAAATTTCGAGTTAGTAACTTCTATTTATTTTTTTTTGTTCTTTTCTTCTTTTTATTTTCGGATCGAAAATAGAAAAATTAAGTTAAGTCGATCCAAAGGAAAGGGGGGTTATGGCCAAGGGTAAAGATGTCAGAGTCAGAGTTATTTTGGAATGTACTAGTTGTTGTGTCCGAAATGGTGTCAATAAAGAATCGCCGGGTATTTCTAGATATATTACTCAAAAGAATCGGCACAATACACCCAGTCGATTAGAATTGAGAAAATTTTGTCGCTATTGTCACAAGCATACGATTCATGGGGAAATAAAGAAATAGATCGAACAAAACGTGTGTGCGATCTTTCCATTCCAATCCAAAGAGCAGAAAAGAAAGAGGAAGAACTTAACACCTTAATATTAATTAACATCTTAACATATTTAACATATAATTTAATTTTAACATATTTTAACAAACACAAACATATAATAATATAGAACAATAATATAGATTAGATTATAATAATATAAATTATAATATAATTATAATTAATAATAATTATATATAATAAATACATAATACATAATACAAATTATACATATAAATTATACAAACCAAACCCCATTTCGGCGGGATCTTAAATGAATAAAAATGAATAAAGAAATCGAATTTTAGAGATAAGGAATAAACCATGGATAAATCTAAGCAACCTTTTCGTAAATCCAAACTATCTTTTCGTAGGCGTTTGCCCCCAATTGGATCGGGGGATCGAATTGATTATAGAAACATGAGTTTAATTAGTCGATTTATTAGTGAACAAGGAAAAATATTATCTAGACGGGTGAATAGATTGACCTTAAAACAACAACGATTAATTACTATTGCTATAAAACAAGCTCGTATTTTATCTTCGTTACCTTTTCTTAATAATGAGAAACAATTTGAGAGAGCCGAGTCAATCCCTAGAACGACTGGTCCCAGAGCCAGAAATAAATAGACATATTCCTCAATTGACTCAAAACTCCAATCGTAACTCACGCTCAGATTGATGTTTTGTTGGAAAAAGCCTAGAATCCAGGTTTGATTCTTGTGTTATAAGAAAGAAAAATGGGGGAATAAAAAACATTTTTTTTTTATTCTATCTTCCCGGAGTTCATTCTCCGGGTAATTCTTGTTCAATCATTCTTGTATATTACTTCATAATTATAATTTCCTTTATTTGATCGATGATCTTATTGGAAATCGCGTAAAGATAATTCTTATTTGATATAGCTATTTGCGCAAGTATTTTACGATTAATAAGCAATTGCCCCTTGTGCAAATTGTGTATTAATCTACTATAACTATAGAATACTTTATTTTCGCGAGTTACTGCATTTATCCGAGTGATCCACAAACGACGAAAATTTCTCTTTTGCTTGCCTCTATCTCGATGAGAGGAAACCAAAGCTCTCATTTTCTGTTGAGTAGTTGTTCGAGTAAGTCTTGAATGAGCCCCTCTAAAAGTTGATGCAAATAAACGAATTTTTGTTCGACGTCTCCGAGCTATATATCCTCGTTTAACTCTGGTCATTGAATCAAATTAAACTTTAATGAATAACTAATTGAATTCTCTTCTTTCAGTCATTATTTGTTCCCCCCAATAACAAAACGGATTATTCCGATATATAAAATATAAATTCCAATGGCTTTTGCTACTATAACCTTCCCAACCACGATTTTTTATTCTTTCCGGGCCAGACATTTAGTTCACCTGGAAATAATAAATTCTACTGATAGTAAATACAAAATAGTGGGTTCCATCGTCTCTATGGTTACTTCTTAAACGGTAAGGCCCTCTCTATGCACCGGAGCCTCGTCTATCATTTAATCAAATGGTATTGTTAACTTGTATGGTTCACACTCTTTGGCTCTACCCATTACATCAATTATATAGTAATAGGCCTTTTCACAATAAGAGCTATCCATACAGTGACGGCATTTAATTATGAAAGTTGGCTAGGTAGCTGACCCTGTTAGTCCGTTCTTTCAAGAATAGGAGCATAACCCTTTTGCTTCTTATAATACCATTTCCTCCGCTTAATGGATAACCATTTGCTACCAATGGGGAATTGCTTCTCATCTCAAATCGAGGTGATTGGATTTGCACCAATGGAAACCATAAAAAAAATTCCATACACAACAATATAGGTATATGATAGATCTTCATTTTGAGATAGTAAATGGCGCTCTTCCACTCTATTTATCCTATTCATTGGTATTAATCATTGATACTGGAAAAATTGTCTCATTTGTTAGAGCTCATGATCTGAACGAGTCGCACATACACCCTAGTACATGTTCCTCGACGCTGAGGACATCCTCGAAGAGCGGGAGATTTCCTGACATTTCTTATTGGCTGTCTTGTGTTTCTAATAAGTTGTTTAATAGTTGGCATATTGTATATATAGAATTCTATTATATAATATATAATGGGTTGGTTTAGATCCATCTTAACCTTATTTATTTATGATTGATGATTATGAATTTATTCGATTCAATATCAAATTGCGGAAAATTCGAATTATGGTTTGAAATGAAATGGAATCATGGATTTACACTAAATCCCCAGTATTTTCATTTTCGACCGCCACAAGATCAACAATGCCATGAGATTGGGCTTCTGTTGCCGACATAAAAACATCCCTTTCCATGTCTTCGGATACAACCCACAAAGGGTTGCCCGTTCTTTGTACATAAACCTTTGTGATGGTTTCGCGAAGTTTCAGCAGTTCTTCTGCTTCCAGGATAAATTCCCCCGCTTGTGCCTCATAAAAAGAACTAGCGGGTTGGTGAATCATAACCCTGATGATATTGATATAACATCATTAATGGTTCTTCTATCTCGCATGATGAGGTTAAATGTTAAATAAAGTAAAGGGATAAAAAAAAAAAGAAAAAATAAATAGAATTGAACAACCGTACAGGCATATTTTGTGCGTTGCATACGGCTCTGCAATAGAATTGACTACCCCCCCATCCGGTCCAGTTAGATCGTTGAATAATCTATTTACCATCCTTCTTTTTGTAAGGGTGAAAAAAAAAATACTATGATGGTTCTGTTGCTTTATTATTTCGTCTGTTATTTAGCAATCCCAAAGTGTCTTTCTGATACGACCAAATAAGGAAAAATAATATTGTGTGTGTGTGTTTTTTTTTCATTTTCGTACTCTTCTCTTTCTTTCATAAATATTAGAAAAGGCTTCTGGTGTGGAAGAAAAATGATTTGTGACGCTAAAATGTCTTCCCGACACACAAGATCAAATCGGAAATAACCTTTATTTCATACTACTATCTCGATACAAAATCTCATGTTATGAAAAACAATAATGTTTTGTTCATATCGAACTCAAAGTGCCATGCTATTATTACTTAATTTTTCATATTCGATTATTCATAATTATTCATATTTGAATATGGCGAAGGCATAGTCTTTTTTTTTTTTCAAATAAAAACTCATTGGCGCCAAGCGTGAGGGAATGCTAGACGTTTGGTAATTTCTCCCCCAACCAGAATGAAAGATCCCATTGAAGCAGCCAACCCCATACATATTGTATGTACATCGGGTGGCACAAATTGCATAGTATCATAAATGGCTATCCCCGGTATTACCCATCCGCCGGGAGAGTTTATAAACAAATAAAAATCCCTAGTATTGTCTTCTATACTGAGATATACCATGAGGCCAACAAGTTGATTCGAGATCTCGCTATCAACTTCTTGGCCTAAAAAAAGTAATCTTTCTCGATGAAGTCGGTTGATTAGGACAAAATTGTATCCCCTATGAACCGTACGTGCACCTTTGGATGCATACGGTTCAAAAAATCGCGAAAAAAGAATCAATCAATGTGTCAATTCCAGTCTTATTTCTTTTTTTGTAACAGGTTTTTCTAATGAAGGCTTTTATTCTATTTTTCAAAAAACATGGGTTTTGGCCCCTTTCCCTATAAAAAAATTTACTGAACTTATTGAACTAACCTCCCATTGATGTATTGTTTCATCGAGATTGAAATCGCGATGTCATTTTCTTGTTCCTGAATGGGCTCTTTCAATTCTTTTAGGTTCGTGTTCTACTCCGGGTAAAGATCTGTCCGAATTCTATTTGTACATATAGGGCAAATGATCTCAGTACCGTTTCTTTTTCTATGCTTATTTTTTTTTCAAAATCCGTTTCTTTGATGTATTCATCATACTATTCCATTGAATAGCAGGTTAAGATCACTCCTAATAGTAAGCATAAAATAGAATATTTATGATACAAGCAGTAATCATATATATATATATATATATTCACAATTTGATTTGATATTTTTTGAACGGAGCCTGGATACTTTATTTTATCGTTCCAAGTTAACCATAAATTATTCTAATTTAGAATATTGATCTATTGCACTTCACGCTCCGAATGATTGATGTTCAATCAATATTTCTTGGGCGAAACAGAGGATATCCCCATCGGGGGAGAGAACGGGTAAACCCCATATGACCCAATATGTCTGACAAGTCGCACTATACGTCAACCCAAACTGCATCTTCCTCTCCAGGATTCCGAAAAGGTACTTTTGGAACACCAATGGGCATTAAATTAAAGAAAAAAAGTTAAGTACTATACTTCGCTTTAATATGGAAACGTACCAATGGTTTATTGTCTTCATCATTTTTTTTTTAGTCTATTTTATACATAGATTGTATGGAAGATTGATAGAAGAAGACAGAATGAATAAAGAAAAAATTTTCATGAACGGGTCGATCATTTGAATGATAAACAAGTATTTATGCATTCGTTCCAAAAAAAGGGGGACCAAGCCCCATTGCGTATTGGTACTTATCGGGTATAGAATAGATCTGCCTCTCTTTGTTCTTACGAACAGAATTGTTCCGTTATTTTCAATGGAACGGAATAAATATTAACCTTTTCTCATACAGAATCTACTGAAAAGGTTAGGTGCATAACATAATAGTATAGTCTTTTCCAATGCGATAAAGTTACATAGTGTCCATTTTTTTTTTATTTGATAAAAAGGGGTATTTCCATGGGTTTACCTTGGTATCGTGTTCATACTGTCGTATTGAATGATCCCGGCCGATTGCTTTCTGTCCATATAATGCATACGGCTTTAGTTTCTGGTTGGGCTGGCTCGATGGCTCTATACGAATTAGCAGTTTTTGATCCCTCTGACCCTGTTCTTGATCCAATGTGGAGACAGGGTATGTTCGTTATACCCTTCATGACTCGTTTAGGAATAACCAATTCATGGGGTGGGTGGAGTATTTCAGGAGGAACTATAACGAATCCGGGTATTTGGAGTTATGAAGGTGTGGCAGGAGCGCATATCGTATTTTCTGGCTTGTGCTTCTTAGCAGCTATCTGGCATTGGGTGTATTGGGACCTAGAAATATTCTGTGATGAACGTACGGGAAAACCTTCTTTGGATTTGCCCAAGATCTTTGGAATTCATTTATTTCTCTCAGGGTTGGCTTGCTTTGGCTTTGGCGCATTTCATGTAACAGGCTTGTATGGTCCTGGAATATGGGTGTCCGATCCTTATGGGCTAACTGGAAAAGTACAATCTGTAAATCCAGCATGGGGCGCAGAGGGTTTTGATCCTTTTGTTCCGGGAGGAATAGCCTCTCATCATATTGCAGCGGGTACATTGGGCATATTAGCGGGTCTATTTCATCTTAGCGTTCGTCCGCCTCAACGTCTATACAAAGGATTACGTATGGGCAATATTGAAACTGTACTTTCCAGCAGTATCGCTGCTGTTTTTTTTGCAGCTTTCGTTGTTGCTGGAACCATGTGGTATGGGTCAGCAACTACCCCAATCGAATTATTTGGTCCCACTCGTTATCAGTGGGATCAGGGATACTTTCAGCAAGAAATATATCGAAGAGTTGGCGCAGCACTAGCCGAAAATCTGAGTTTATCGGAAGCTTGGTCTAAAATTCCCGAAAAATTAGCTTTTTATGATTACATTGGTAATAATCCGGCAAAGGGGGGATTATTCAGAGCAGGCTCAATGGACAACGGGGATGGAATAGCTGTTGGATGGTTAGGACACCCCATCTTTAGAGATAAAGAAGGTCGCGAGCTTTTTGTACGTCGTATGCCTACTTTTTTTGAAACATTCCCGGTAGTTTTGGTAGATGGAGACGGAATTGTGAGAGCCGACGTTCCTTTTAGAAGGGCAGAATCAAAGTATAGTGTTGAACAAGTAGGTGTAACTGTTGAGTTCTATGGTGGCGGACTCAATGGAGTCAGTTATAGCGATCCTGCTACTGTGAAAAAATATGCTAGACGTGCCCAATTAGGTGAAATTTTTGAATTAGACCGGGCTACTTTGAAATCGGATGGTGTTTTTAGGAGCAGTCCAAGGGGTTGGTTCACTTTTGGGCATGCCACGTTTGCTTTGCTCTTCTTTTTCGGGCACATTTGGCATGGCGCTAGAACTTTGTTCAGAGATGTTTTTGCTGGTATTGATCCGGATTTGGATGCTCAAGTGGAATTTGGAGCATTCCAAAAACTTGGAGATCCAACTACAAAGAGACAGGTAGTCTGAGACAATATTATTCTGGTATCTTTCGCCTCTATTTTTTTTTATTTTATGACATTATCACATAGAGTACCGGATAAATCTTGACTTGATTAAATCACCATCTTTTCTTTCACTCTTTCCCTTTCTTTCTATGGTAAATGATGGTAAATGATCAAAAATTAATAGGTGTGGAAGCTATAATTGTAAACCGCGATCGAATCGAATCTATGGAAGCATTGGTTTATACATTCCTCTTAGTCTCGACTTTAGGGATCATTTTTTTCGCTATCTTTTTTCGAGAACCGCCTAAGGTTCCGACTAAAAAAATGAAATGATTTTTCATTATCTCAAGTTGAAGTAATGAGCCTCCCTATAGGGAGGCTCATTACTTCAACTAGTCCCCGTGTTCTTCAAATGGATCTCTTAATTGTTGAGAGGGTTGCCCAAAAGCAGTATATAAGGCGTACCCAGTAAAGCTTACAAGTAAACCGGATATGGAGATGGCGACTAGGGTTGCTGTTTCCATTTCTAGATAATTTCAAGATAACAATGGATCTACGATAAGATCGTTTATTTACAACTACAACGAAATGGTATACAAAGTCAACAGATCTTAACCAATCATTAAATAATATTTATGGCTACACAAACCGTTGAGGATAGTTCTAGACCTAGGCCAAGACGAACTACTGTAGGAGATTTATTGAAACCATTGAATTCGGAATATGGTAAAGTAGCTCCGGGCTGGGGGACTACACCACTTATGGGAGTCGCAATGGCTCTATTTGCGATATTCCTATCTATCATTTTGGAAATTTATAATTCTTCCGTTTTGCTGGATGGAATTTCAATGAATTAGGTTCATTCAGATTTCTAGACCATTCTGGTAGTTCGACCGTGGAATTTTTTTGTTTCGGTATTTCCGGAATATGAGTGTGTGACTTGTGATAATTGATCCTATTGATAATACAGAGAATGGGTCTGTCATCTTTATCAAGATGATTCTACTTCGTCAGATATTTATTCTAGTATCTGGAGCACAGAATATGAATATCTAGAATAGATTAATAAAAGAAATATTTGAACTATGATTCATACCTACTATTCAGTCAGACCTCGTGACCGGACTCAAAAATAAAATTCAAATAGGTATTTTCTAACTCAAACGATTTTTTTTCCTTCAGATCCATTTTGGTCGAAGGACACCCATTGCTTTAGATTTTGTTGAGTCATTAATTACATCCATTCATTAAATAAGTGATGATCAAATGGTTCTTACTCAGAGAACCTTTGCCTTTAGCTTGGGCTTTATTTTATTAAATCATCGTGGTTCTAGTATGAATCTGAGGTTTCTTTCAATTTATTCACAGGGTCTCAACAAGCGAATTCCTATTAAAAAACTAGTAAAATAAGAGTCAATCCGCATTATTACACACAAAAAACAACAAATCAAATAAATAAAAAAAAAAAAGAATAGGAAAGAGAAGATTCAAGAGGCCTTTAACAATTAACATAAAGAAAAAAAAAGAAGGGGCGGCGGAGCCAACTTGATATTTGGCATTATCATCACAAAGAAGAGATTCCGTATTTTTTTTTATTTCGTATCTTCGGGGCAAATTGAATCAAGTGGCTAATTTGAACTTTCTATTACATATACATAGCCGTTAAAATAAGTATTTGATTTGTTTGTGTTGTTTCTGCTTGAGCCGTACGAGACGAAATTCTCATATACGGTTCTCAGAGGGGGAGTCTCGTTTTGGTGGGTTACCTATCTCAATAAAGTATATGATTGGTTCGAGGAACGTCTCGAGATTCAGGCGATTGCAGATGATATAACTAGTAAATATGTTCCCCCTCATGTCAACATATTTTATTGTCTAGGGGGGATCACACTTACTTGTTTTTTAGTACAAGTAGCTACGGGTTTTGCTATGACTTTTTACTATCGTCCAACCGTTACAGAGGCTTTTTCCTCTGTTCAATACATAATGACTGAGGCTAATTTTGGTTGGTTAATTCGATCAGTTCATCGATGGTCAGCAAGTATGATGGTTCTAATGATGATCCTTCACGTATTTCGTGTGTATCTCACAGGTGGATTTAAAAAACCTCGCGAATTAACTTGGGTTACAGGTGTGATTCTGGGCGTATTGACTGCGTCTTTTGGCGTAACTGGTTATTCTTTACCTCGGGATCAAATTGGTTATTGGGCAGTAAAAATCGTGACAGGCGTACCTGAAGCGATTCCTGTAATAGGATCGCCTTTGGTAGAGTTATTACGCGGAAGTGCTAGTGTGGGCCAATCCACTTTGACTCGTTTTTATAGTTTACACACTTTTGTATTGCCTCTTCTTACTACCGTATTTATGTTAATGCATTTCCCAATGATACGTAAGCAAGGTATTTCAGGTCCTTTATAGAGAAGATAGATCGTAGATATTTTTAATCGATCGTATAGCATTTCGGGGAGGAAGAATAAATAGTCTTGTATTTCATTGCTACAAATATGGATTATTAAAAAAATAAGACATGTTATTTGGATACCTCTCTTCAACTCTGAAGTATTGTATTCCTTATTTCATTTTGATTGATACCAATAGTTGAAGTGGATTCTCCGAGGAGAAGATGGATTATGGGAGTGTGTGACTTGAACTATTGATTGGGCCATGCAGATATATGATTTTATCCGCCACGTTGGAATTCACAACCAAATTAAATGTGTCTCCGCATCCAACCACCACGCGAGTCCCCCTACATAGCAGGGATAGGCCGGTTCACTTGAGGAGAATTTTTTCTATGATCATACTCGAACCATGTCATGCATGAACAGGCTCCGTAAGATCCCGTAGAATAGAAGATAGAATAAGCAATGTAGCACAATCCAATGAATGTTGTATCTATCCCGCTTACTTATTTTTATTTATAGTATAGAAATGCATTCATTGCCTCTGCATTGATCCAGATTTATGATACTATCGGAGTGAAATAAGGGATCTAAGGAAGAACAGAGGCTAGACTTTATTAGTAACAAGTAAATACTTTGTTTGTATGTAAGAAAATCGAGATGTTGCGGGGATAACCACCAATCAAAAGACATGAGACAATCCAAAAAGCAC